CTAACTCATCTTGGATATATATACTATCATAAATAAGAAAATTAAAGATTGATTATGTATATCCAATGTTAATCAATCTCAATTGACCCCTCGTTACTGTTCATAAGATAAGTAATAGGTAGGGATGACAGGATTTGAACCCGTGACATTTTGTACCCAAAACAAACGCGCTACCGAGCTGCGCTACATCCCTTTCAATTAGCCTACAGTGTCATTGTAGAGAATCCTTGTCTTGTTTTCCACATCTTTATTTCTTTCAGTGATATACCAAATTATCTTGTCATTTCTTAATTTTTTTTAGTCTCATATCATTATAACATATAATAATAGACTTATATTATATACGTACTAAAGAAATATGAAACCAAAAAAATGAATATTTTTTGGGAATTCTCAGACAAAAAGGGACGTATTTTTTTTTGTTTTACGAAAAGGAATATCTACTGAATCGTTGTACATTTCAATTTGCATTAGGAATTCTGCGTATAAATCCAAGTGTCAGTCATTAACTACATATACACATCTGGTCATATATGTATTACCATTATGTATTACAAATTGTAATAAAATTACAATAACAAATAACAAAGAAGGAGGATTTTAAATGCGAAATCTAAAAACATACCTTTCCGTGGCACCGGTAGTAAGTACTCTATGGTTTGGGTCTTTAGCGGGTTTATTGATAGAGATCAATCGTTTATTTCCGGATGCGTTGATATTCCCTTTTTTTTCATTATAGTAATTGAGATGGGAAGGGATGAAGAAAATTAGAGATACAATCAAATATCTGTGACTAATCCATCCCCTTCTCTTCTTTTTTTTATAATTAAAATAAATTAGAAAAGAAAAAGAATAAAAGCGGGTTCACCCTAGTCAAACTAAGAACTCGGGTTTCCAGGCGAAAAATTAAATTAATTAATAATAGAGTGAGAAAGAAAATGGAATAGCTGTGGCATGGCAACAATATCATACAAGATAATTCAATGAAAAAGAAAAATTAAATACTTTACAGCGATTCTAAATTAGAAATATATAGTTAGAAATCATTATATTACTTATTATTACTATATTGATAGATTGCAACGAAATCTTTCATAATTGGATTTCGAGTTAGCAACTTCTATTTTTTTTTTACTTCCTTTCTTCTTCTTCGTTTCGGATCGGAAAATAGAAAAATAGAAGAGTTGAGTCAATCAAAAATCCAAAGGGGGTTCATGGCCAAGGGTAAAGATGCCCGAGTAACGATTATTTTGGAATGTACCAGTTGTCTTCGAAACCGCGTTAATAAGGAATCAAGGGGCATTTCCCGATATATTACTCAAAAAAATCGACATAATACGCCTAGTCGATTGGAATTGAGAAAATTCTGTCCCTCTTGTTACAAACATACGATTCACGGGGAGCTAAAGAAATAGATCGAACCGATCGCTCGCGTGTCCGCCTTCCATTCCAAGGAAGACGAAAAACGACATATTATATATAACAGATCATATATTTATTTAAATATAAACAAAACAAAGCAATCCTATTTTTTAATTCGAAATCATTTTTGATCCGATCAAAATAGCATTAGGATTTTCGGGACAAGGAATAAAAAAACCATGGATAAATCCAAGCGACTCTTTCTTAAATCTAAGCGATCTTTTCGTAGGCGTTTGCCCCCGATACAATCGGGGGATCGAATTGATTATAGAAACATGAGTTTAATTAGTCGATTTATTAGTGAACAAGGAAAGATATTATCTAGACGGGTGAATAGATTGACCTTAAAACAACAACGATTAATTACTATTGCTATAAAACAAGCTCGTATTTTATGTTTGTTACCCTTTCTTAATAATGAGAAACAGTTTGAAAGAAGCGAGTCGACTCCTAGAACTACTGGTCTTAGAATTAAAAATAAATAGGCTTGCTCTTCTTCAATTGAATCAAAATAAAATTCCAATCCGAATTCAAATGCAAATTGACGGTTTGTTCAAAAAATCTGAAAATTCAAATTTTATTGTTGTGTCGTAAGAAAAAAAAGAATTGGGGAAGAAGAATAAATCTTTTTTTATTGACCGTGTTTGTTCGTTGTGATGACTTTATCATATCCTATTTTATTATACTAATTTCTACTCTACTTTCCCAAGTTCATTTGTCAAGGAACTCCATTTAAAACATTTCATTTCTTTCAATCTCCTTATCTTATTTTAAGATCTCATTGGAAATCATATAAAGACAATTCCTATTTAATATAGCTATTTGTGCAAGTATTTTACGATTAAGAAGCAACTGCCTCTTGTACAGATGGTGTATTAATGTACTATAACTGTAGTATACTTTATTGGCTCGAATTACTGCATTTATCCGAGTGATCCACAAACGACGAAAATCTCTCTTTTGCCTACCTCTATCCTGATGAGCCGAAACCAAAGCTCTTATTTTCTGTTGAGTAATAGTTCGAGTAAGTCTTGAACGAGCCCCTTGAAAGCTTGATGCAAATAAACGAATTTTGGTTCTACGTCTTCGAGCTATATATCCTCGTTTAATTCTAGTCATTGAATAAATGAAACTTTGATGAATAACTAATTGATTTCTTTTCTTTCAGTTATTTCCTTTCCCTTTCCTAGTCTATTAATAACAAAACGGATTCTTCCAATGTATAAAATAAAAATTCCAATGGCTTTTGCTACTATAACCTTCCCGACCACGATTTTTTATTTTTTTTTTTTCTAGGCTTCTCGCCTCGAAATAAGAAATTGTATTGATACTAGGTATCAAAAAAACATAGTAAATTAAAGTAAATAAAAAGTAGTAAATAGAAATAGGTATGTATATAGTGGGTTCCATCGTTTCTATGGTTACGTCTTAAACGGTGAGGTCCTCTCTATACACCGGAGCCTCTTCCCTCATTTAATTAATGTTAACTTGTACAGTTCACACTCTTTGGCTCTACCCATAATTATCCAGTAATAGGTCTTTCACAACGAGACTCACCTATACAGTAACGGTATTTAATTATGAAGATTAGCTGAGTAGCTGACCCTGTTAGTCCGTTCTTGCAAGAGTCAGGGCATAATCTTTCTGCTCTTTAAATAGGATTTCCCTGCTTAATGAATACCATTTGCTACCAATGGGGAATTCTTTCTCATCTTAAATTAAAAGTGGAAGTGATTGGATTTGTACCAATGGCAACCATAAATTAATTTGATACCACAATAGAAGGGTATGATAGATCTTTTTTAGATTTTTAGCTATTTTCATTTTTCGTATAGTGAATGGTGGTCTTCCATTCTATCCTATTCACTGGTACTGATCATTTATACTGGATCAATTGTTTTTGGCCTAGTCCATGATCTGAACGAGTCGCACATACACCCTAGTACATGTTCCTCGTCGCTGAGGACATCCCCGAAGAGCGGGGGATTTCGTGACATTTTTGATTGGCTGTCTTGTGTTTCTAATAAGTTGTTTAATAGTTGGCATGTTGAATCATACACATAATGGGCTGGTTTAGATCGATCCTAACCAAATAATTATGAATAATTTTTATATTAATGGATTCATAGAATATTGTATTAAATCTGGTACGAAGATAAAATCTTAAATTGTATATTTGCGTGAAATCCTTCTTATTTTTTATTCAACCGCTACAAGATCAACAAGTCCGTGAGCTTGGGCTTCTGTTGCTGACATAAAAACATCTCTTTCCATGTCTTCGGAAATAACCCATAAGGATTTGCCCGTTCTTTGTACATAAACCCTTGTGATGGTTTCGCGCAGCTTCAGTAGTTCTTCCGCTTCCAGGATAAATTCTCCCGTCTGTGCCTCATAAAAAGAACTAGCAGGTTGATGGATCATTACCCTGATCTGATGATATAATAAATAATTATTCTATCTCGCATGATGAAAGGCGAAAAGATAAAGAATAATATAATAAGAAAAAAAAGATAGAATTGAACAACCGTACAGGCATCTTTTGCACATTGCATACGGCTCTACAATGGAATTCACTTTTATACCTATACCTTTTTTTTACCTTACATTGAATAAATAGAATATATATAAATAATATAGGGTCTATCATATTCACATAGGTAAATGATCCAACAACCGCCCTTCCTTTTGAAGTAGTTAAAGATATACTATGATGGTTCCGTTGCTTTATATATTAATTTCGTCTGTTATTTAGCAATCCCAAAGTTTCTTTTTTTTTTCAAATAAAAATAAGTAAAAAAATAAATTTTATTTTCTTATTCTTTAATAAAAATAATATATATTAGTTTTTCGGTGTGAAAACAAAAAAAGTTTGTGACGCTGAAATGGGTCTCCTGATATATCAGATAAAATAGGAAATACCCTTTATCTCATACTACTCTTTCGATACATAATGGAATGGAACGATTTTGAAAAAAAAAAAAAATTCTCGTATCGAATTCGAAGTGCCATGCTATTATTACTTAATATTCATATATCGCGAAGGCATAGTTTTCTTTTTTCTCTCAAATCAAATAAAAAATTCATTGGCGCCAAGCGTGAGGGAATGCTAGACGTTTGGTAATTTCTCCTCCGACCAGAATAAAAGATCCCATTGAAGCGGCTAATCCCATGCATATTGTTTGTACGTCTGGTTGCACAAATTGCATAGTATCATAAATACCTAATCCAGGTATTACCCATCCGCCGGGAGAGTTTATAAACAAATAGAGATCCTTAGTATCATCCTCTATACTGAGAAATACCATAAGACCAATAAGTTGATTCGAGATCTCGCTATCAACCTCTTGGCCTAAAAAAAGTAATCTTTCTCGATAAAGTCGGTTGATTAGGATAAAATTGTATCCCTTCGGAACCGTACATGCATCTTTTGATGCATACAGTTCAACACAAATCGCGAAAAAAACAAGAATCAATGTGTAGATTCTTTTTTTTTTTTTCTTTTGTCATAGCAAGCTCTGTCTAACTTGTAACAAAGGGGCTTTTTCTTTCATTTAAAAAAAGATGAGTTTTGGCCTTTTTCTATTTATATAGAAATAGAATTTCTATATATAAATGGAAATAAAAAAATTCACTAAACTTATCGGAGTAACTTCTCATTGATGTATTGTTTAATCGGAATCCAATCCAAATCACGATGTAATTTTCTTGTTCCTGAATGGTCTTCTTGAATTCTTTTAGGTTTATGCTCTACTCCGAGTAAAGATCGGACCGATTTTTATTTGCATATATAAGACAAATGATCCAATACTACGTCTTTTTGCTACGACTTCTTTATTTTTCAATTAATTTCATATCTCCCGCCAAATATTAAATATTCAATGCATTCATCATATTACTCGATTTATTAACAGTTTTAGATCACTTCTATTTATATTATATTAGAGATTATAAAAGAGATTATAAATCGAATATTATATAAATAAATTATAAATAGAATATGATATTAATGATATGATATTAATGATATTAAGTAGAAATCATAGATATCTATTGGTTTTTTTTTCTAAACGGAGCCTGGATACTTCATTTTATTATTTGAACTAAGCCAACCATAAATTATTCTAATTGCTAATATTAATCTGTATACCCCCCTAAAAATAGATTTAATTGTACTTCATTGCATTTCACGCTCCAAATTTTGTATGATTCAATCAATCTTTGTTGGGCGAAAGAGAGGATATCTCAATCGGGAAAGAGAACGGGGAAATACCATATGACCCAATATATCTGACAAGTCGCACTATACGTCAACCCACGATGCATCTTCGTCTCCAGGACTTCGAAAAGGTACTTTTGGAACACCAATAGGCATTAAATGAAAGAAAGATTAAGTACTATATCTCACTTTGATGTGAAAGCGTAAAAATAGGTTTATTGTCTTAATAATATCTTATCTTTTATCATATTTTATCCATAGATTGAATAAGTTCATAAAAAAGGAAGACAGAATCAATAAAATAAAATTCTTACAAGTGGATCCTTTGGATGATGAACAAATATAGATGCAGTTACTCATATAAAATGCTATCAACGACCTACCATTGCGTATTGGTACTTATCGGGTGTAGAATAAATCTGCTTCTTTTTGTTCCTACGAACAAAATTGTTCCATTATTATTGAAAGACTTTCTTACTAAAAGAATAGAACAAATAGTAATCCTTTCCCCGAGATAATCCACTAAAAAAGTAAGAACCATAGTCTATTTTACAATGCAATAAAGTTACATAGCGTATATTTTTGATTGATAAAGGGGTATTTCCATGGGTTTGCCTTGGTATCGTGTTCATACGGTCGTATTGAACGATCCCGGTCGTTTGATTTCTGTCCATATAATGCATACAGCTCTGGTTGCTGGTTGGGCCGGTTCGATGGCTCTATATGAATTAGCTGTTTTTGATCCCTCTGACCCTGTTCTTGATCCAATGTGGAGACAGGGTATGTTCGTTATACCCTTCATGACTCGTTTAGGAATAACCAATTCATGGGGGGGTTGGAGTATTACCGGGGGGACTATAACGAATCCGGGTATTTGGAGTTACGAAGGTGTGGCTGGTGCACATATTGTGTTTTCTGGCTTGTGCTTTTTGGCAGCTATCTGGCATTGGGTGTATTGGGATCTAGAAATATTTTGTGATGAACGTACAGGCAAACCCTCTTTGGATTTGCCCAAGATCTTTGGAATTCATTTATTTCTCTCAGGAGTGGCGTGCTTTGGTTTTGGCGCATTTCATGTAACAGGATTGTATGGTCCTGGAATATGGGTATCCGATCCTTATGGACTAACGGGAAGGGTACAAGCTGTAAATCCAGCATGGGGTGTGGAAGGTTTTGATCCTTTTGTTCCGGGAGGAATAGCCTCTCATCATATTGCAGCAGGAACCTTGGGCATATTGGCGGGTCTATTCCATCTTAGTGTCCGTCCGCCCCAACGTCTATACAAAGGATTACGTATGGGAAATATTGAAACCGTCCTTTCCAGTAGTATCGCTGCGGTCTTTTTTGCAGCTTTTGTAGTTGCTGGAACTATGTGGTATGGCTCGGCAACTACCCCCATTGAATTATTTGGTCCCACCCGTTATCAATGGGATCAAGGATACTTCCAACAAGAAATATATCGAAGAGTTAGTGCTGGGCTAGCCGAAAATAAAAGTTTATCTGAAGCTTGGTCTAAAATTCCTGAAAAATTAGCCTTTTATGATTACATTGGCAATAATCCGGCAAAAGGGGGATTATTTAGAGCGGGCTCAATGGACAACGGGGATGGAATAGCTGTTGGTTGGTTAGGACACCCGATCTTTAGAGATAAAGAAGGGCGTGAACTTTATGTACGTCGTATGCCTACTTTTTTTGAAACATTTCCGGTTGTTTTGGTAGACGGAGACGGAATTGTTAGAGCCGATGTCCCTTTTAGAAGGGCAGAATCGAAATATAGTGTCGAACAAGTAGGTGTAACTGTTGAGTTCTATGGCGGTGAACTCAATGGAGTCAGTTATAGTGATCCAGCTACTGTGAAAAAA